AATTTTAATTTATTAATCTTCCTTTAATTTTTTTTTTAAAAAAAGATTTTTTTAAATTTATTAAATTTTTTTAGTAAATTAAAATTCGTCAAAACGACTTATTAAAGGTTTACCTTATTAATATATGTATAATATTTATTAATTTGTCAGAACATATTATATAATATAAATTTTTTGTAATATTAAAAATATATAAATATTATACATTTATAAGAATAATATAAATATATGTAAATCTTTATTTATATATCTTTAAAAAAAAAGTAATATTTATTATATAATCGAGTGATATTAATACAATTAAAAGATGGAAAAATATAAAATCTTATTGAAAAAAAAAAAATAAGATATATAAAATATATATATATATATAAAGGTAACTTATTAATTAATACATATAATTATTTATAAATTAATAATTCAGATAAATATATATCGTAAATAAATTTATTAATATACAAATAAATATGAATATGTAACGTTATTATTAAACATTTATTAGAAAATTTCTTAAAAAATTAGAATGCATTTTAAAAATTCTTTTATTTTAAAGAATTACCCCCCTTTTTTTTTATAAAAAAAAGAAAAAAAAAAAAGAGGGGTAATTCTTTGTTCCTAATCTTAAAAATAATTAATAAAAATAAATTTTTGCGGCCCCAAAATTTATTTAAACATAATAAAATTAATATTTTATTAAAAGATAAAATTTATATTAATTTACTAAATAAATTTATATTATTAAAAAAAAATTGTTTTTTAAAAAACAAAAATAAAATAAATTTAACATTTATAATAAATTTAATTGTGAGGATTAAACTTTATAATAAAAAAAATAAATAAAAATTATTAGTGAAAATTTATTTTTTTTATTTTTAAATGGATATAAATTTTAAATTAAATTCTTATATATCAATACTTAAAAATATTTTTAACTTTCATATATATGTAATACCTAATTACTGTTTATTTTTCTGTTTAAATAAAAATAACTTAGGTGAGGAACGTTTTTTTTTAAAAAAACTATAAGGAAAATTAATCTGAAAAAAAAAATTAATATTTGTATAAAAAATTCTTTGTATTTTTATATATAATATACTTAAATTTACATGTAAAATACTAATTTAATTTATTTAACAATAAAAATATTAAAAATATTTATTTTTAAAAATTTTATATATAAATATAAATATGTATATAAAAAAAAATTAATTATATTAAATTAGTATATTAGTATATAAATTACTTAAAAAATTTATTTAAATAAATTAATTTTATATTAAAATAAAAATATTTTTTATAATTTATCTCATTAAAAGTTTTATTTTAGCTAAAAATTTATTTAATTTATATTTTACATGTAAATTTTTGTATGAATTATTTATATTTTAAAAAAATATATATGTATATTTTATATAATCTCAGTATTTAATTTTAAAAATAAAAGAAATTTTGATTTAGTAATAAATTATATTATAGGATAATTTTGTGCCAGCATCTGCGGTTATACAAATTATGAAAATAAATTATTTTAGTTTATAGTTATTTAATATTTTAATAAAATTAAAAATTAAATTTTTAGGTTAAATTATAAATTTAATATTAATTTTTAATAAAAATAATAAAGCTATTAAATCTTTAAAATAAACTAGGATTAGATACCCTACTATAAAAAATGTAATATATTAAAAACTTAGGTAGTATTAGATATAATCTTGAAACTTAAAAAATTTGGCGGTGTTTTAATCTATTTAGAGGAACCTGTTCTATAATTGATAAACCACGTTAAATTTTACTAAATTTTATTAAATTTGTATACCGTCGTTATCAGATTATTTTAAAAGAAAATAATATTCAAAAAATTTTATAAAATTTTATTTCAGATCAAGGTGCAGTTTATAATTTAGAAGAAATGGGTTACAATAAAGTTATTTAAATGGATAAATTATTGAAATATAATTTTTAAAGTGGATTTAATAGTAATATTAATAAAATAATTATTATGATTTTAGTTCTAAAACATGTACATATCGCCCGTCGCTCTTTCTTTTAAAGAAAGATAAGTCGTAACAAAGTAGATGTACTGGAAAGTGTATCTAGAATGATCAAATTAGAGCTTGATTAATAAAGCATTTCATTTACATTGAAAAGTTAATGTGTAATTCATTTAATTTGATTAACATTAAATTATTAATTTTATTTATTTTTTTTTAATTATTAATAAAAATAATTTTATTATATTTAGTTATTGTATATTTTATAAATTAAATATTTTTTATAATAGTAAATTTGTATAGTAATAGATTTTTGAAATAAATTTTATTATAAAAAAAGTAAATTTATTTTATTGTACCTTTTGTATCAGGGTTTATTAAAAATATTTTTTATAAAAAAGAAATCTCGAATTTAAAATAGTTAAAATTATAAAAAATATATTGTAGTAAAAATATTTTTAATATAATTTTAGTAATGAAATGTTAATCGTTTTTAAATATATCTAGTTTTTTAAGAAATGAATTTAATTCATATATTTTATAAAATTTATTTATTTTTTATAAATAAATTTATTTAAATATAAAAATTTAAAGGGATGAGCTTTTAAATTTTATTTTATAAATTTATATTAAATTATTAAAATTAATAGGATTAGAAATTTTCAATTTTAATTAAAATGTTATAATTAATTTTTTTTTGTAATAATTTATTTTTATTTTAAATTTAGTATTAAAATAATATTTATAATAATTAATTTATTTAATAATGATAAAATTAGTATTAATTTATTTATATAAATATAAAATTTATTTAGATAAAAATAAGGAATTCAGCAAATATTACACTCACCTGTTTATCAAAAACATGTCTTTTTGAGTATAATTTAAAGTCTAACCTGCCCACTGATTTTTATTTAAGGGCCGCAGTATTTTGACTGTGCAAAGGTAGCATAATCATTTGTCTTTTAATTGAAGGCTGGAATGAATGGTTGAATGAAGTGTATACTGTCTCATTTTTATAAATTAATAATTTAGCTTTTAAATTAAAAGGTTTAAATGAAATTAAAAGACGAGAAGACCCTATAGATTTTTATTTAATTTATTTTTATAAATTTAAGTAAAATATTATTTTTAAAAATAAGTTAAATTTGGTTGGGGTGATTAAAAAATTTAATAAACTTTTTTTATTTTTAAACATTTATTTATGAATAATTGATCCAATAATATTGATTAAAAGATTAAATTACCTTAGGGATAACAGCGTAATTTTTTTAAAGAGTTCTTATCGATAAAAAAGATTGCGACCTCGATGTTGAATTAAAGGTTATTTTAAAATGTAGCAGTTTTAAGTTTAGGTCTGTTCGACCTTTGAATCTTTACATGATTTGAGTTCAGACCGGTGTAAGCCAGGTCGGTTTCTATCTTTAATTAAATAAAATATTTTAGTACGAAAGGACCAAATATTAAAAATATTTTTTAAATTATTGAATATTATTAATATATTACTTTGGCAGATTAGTGCTTTGAATTTAGAATTCAAATATGTAATTATTTACAAGTAATACTTGTATTTATTAGATATTTTTATATTACTATTAAGAAGATTATTATTAATCATTTGTGTTTTAGTAGGTGTAGCTTTTTTAACATTATTAGAACGTAAAGTTTTAGGATATATTCAAATTCGTAAAGGTCCAAATAAAGTAGGTTTTTATGGAATTCCACAACCTTTTTGTGATGCTATTAAATTATTTACTAAAGAACAAGTTTTTCCTATTGTTTCTAATTATTTAATTTATTGTTTTTCACCAATTATAAGATTATTTTTATCTTTAATTATTTGATTAATATTCCCTTATTTAAGAATATTATTTAATTTTAATTTAGGAATTTTATTTTTTTTATGTTGTACTAGATTAGGTGTATATACTGTAATAATTTCTGGTTGATCTTCAAATTCTAATTATTCTTTATTAGGGGGTTTACGTGCTATTGCTCAAACTATTTCTTATGAAGTAAGAATAGCTTTATTATTATTATGTTTTATTTTATTAGTTGGTAGATTTAATTTAATTGAATTTGAAGTTTATCAAAATAAAATTTGATTTATATTTTTAAGTTTTCCACTAATATTAATATGAATATCATCTTCATTAGCTGAAACTAATCGAACTCCATTTGATTTTGCTGAAGGTGAATCTGAATTAGTTTCTGGATTTAATGTAGAATATAGAAGCGGGGGGTTTGCTTTAATTTTTTTAGCTGAATATGCAAGAATTTTATTCATAAGAATATTATTTTCTGTAATATTTTTAGGTTCAAATGTATTTTCTTTATTTTTTTATTTAAAGTTACTTTTTATTTCTTTTTTATTTATTTGAGTGCGTGGAACTTTACCTCGTTATCGATATGATAAGTTAATATATTTATCATGAAAGAGATATTTACCAGTAACATTAAATTTTTTATTTTTTTTTGTAGGAATTAAAATTTATTTTATAATAATAATATTTTTATAAATTAAATTTTTTAAGTATAAATTAATAATAAATCATTTTATTATCTTATGTTTTCAAAACATATGCTTATTCAAGCTCATTAATTAGTAAATTAATTTATCTCAAATTTTATGAATTATTGGATTAATTAAAAAATAAGAAAAATATAAAATTGTTAGAATTTGACCAATTATAATAAAAGGATCTTCAACTGGTTTAGCCCCAATTCAAGTTAATAATAAAATAATTACAGTTATAAATCAAAATAAAATTTGATTAATTGGGTAAAATTGTATTCCTTGAAAATTTCTTATGAAGTAGAAAGGTATAATTGCTAAAATAGCAATTGATATAATTAATGCAATTACCCCTCCTAGCTTATTAGGAATAGAACGTAAAATTGCATAAGCAAATAAAAAATATCATTCTGGTTGAATATGAACTGGAGTTACTAAAGGATTAGCGGGGATGAAATTATCTGGATCTCCTAATATATAAGGTCTTTTTAAAGAAATAAAAATTAAAGTTATAGTTATAACTAGAAATATTATAATATCTTTATATGTAAAATAGGGATGGAATGGAATTTTATCACTATTATTTTTAATTCCTAGTGGGTTATTTGAACCAGTTTGATGTAAAAATAATAAATGAATTAATACTATAGCACTTACAATAAATGGTAGTAAAAAATGAAAAGTAAAAAATCGAGTTAATGTTGCATTATCTACAGCAAATCCTCCTCATAATCATTGTACTAAAAATGTTCCTAAATAAGGAATAGCTGATAAAAGGTTTGTAATAACTGTAGCTCCTCAAAAAGATATTTGACCTCAAGGTAAAACATAACCTATAAAAGCTGTTCCTATAACTAAAAATAAAATAATTACTCCAATTAATCAAGTTTGTGTATATAAATATGAATTATAATAAAGTCCTCGTCCAATATGTAAATAAATGCAAATAAAAAAAAAAGAAGCACCATTAGCGTGTAATGTTCGAATTAATCATCCATAATTTACATCTCGAATAATATGTGTAACTCTATTAAATGCTAAATCAATATTAGCTGTATAATGTATTGCTAAAAATAAACCAGTTAAAATTTGAATTATTAAACATAATCCTAATAAAGAACCATAATTTCATCAAATAGAAATATTTGAAGGAGTAGGTAAATCAACTAAAGCATTATTTGAAATTTTTAATAATGGGTGGTTTATACGTATAGGTTTAAACATTAGTTATTTTGTCGTAAAGGACCATAATTAATTTTTGTAATATTTACAATAATAATAAGAGTTAAAAATAAATAATTAATTAATAAAATAGTTATATTTATAGAATAATTATTATATAATTTAATTAAATTAAAAGAATTTTCTTTTTCTTTAATTATGAGAAAATTGATTGATTCATAATTTTTTATTACTATAATTATATTATCAAAAATAATAGTAATTAAAATTAATAAAAAAATTATTATCAAATTAACAATTATAGTATTAATATTAATTTTAAAAATTTCATTTGAAGCTAATCTTGTTATATATATAAATAAAATTAATATTCCACCTACTATAATTAAAAATAAAATATATGAAAATCAAAAAGTATAATTTGTTATTCCACAAATTAATCTAATTAATAGGGTTTGAATTAATAAAATTAATCCTATTGATAAAGGATGTTTTATATTAATAAAATTAATTGATAATAAAGATCTTAATAAAATAATAAAAATGTTAATATCAGAAAATAGTTTAAATAAAAATAATAATTTTGGAGATTATTGATAAAAATAGAATTTTTTTTTTCTGAAGTTTTAAAAGAAAAATCTTTTTTTTTGATTTACAAGACCAATGTTTTTAATAAACTATTAAAACTAATGTTAATATTTATTAATGAAATTTATTTAATTATAATTTTTATTATGGGGGTTTTAGTTTTTTCAATAAAACGTAAACATTTACTTTGTACTTTATTAAGTTTAGAATTTATTGTTTTAAGATTGTTTTATTTAATTTTTATTTATTTAATAAATTTTAATTTTGAATTTTCTTTTTTAATATTATTTTTAGTTTTTAGAGTATGTGAAGGGGCATTAGGGTTATCTATTTTAGTAAGAATAGTTCGAACTCATGGTAATGATTTTTTTAATTCTTTTAATTTATTACGATGTTAAAAATTATTTTTATACTTTTATTTATAATACCTGTCAGATTTATAAAAAAATCTTATTGATTAATTCAGATATTATTATTTTTAATAAGATTTATTTTTATAATAAATATTAATAATACTTTTATATTACATAATATTAGTTATTTTTTAGGTGTTGATTTATTATCTTTTGGATTAATTATATTAAGAATTTGAATTTGTGTTTTAATAATTATAGCAAGAGAATCAATTTATTCTAGAAAATATCAGTATATATTTTTTTTATTTAATATTTTAATTTTATTAATAATATTAATTTTAACATTTAGTTCATTAAATTTATTATATTTTTATTTATTTTTTGAAAGAAGATTAATTCCAACATTATTTTTAATTTTAGGTTGAGGGTATCAACCTGAACGTTTACAGGCTGGAATTTATTTATTATTTTATACATTGTTAGGATCTTTACCTATACTTGTTGGTATTATATATTTATATAGAAAAATTAATTTATTAATATTTTGTTTAATAAATTTTATTCCATTAAATTATTTATTTTATTTTTGTATAATTTTTGCTTTTTTAGTGAAAATACCTATATTTTTAGTTCATTTATGATTACCTAAAGCTCATGTTGAAGCTCCTATTTCAGGTTCAATAATTTTAGCTGGTATTATGTTAAAATTAGGTGGGTATGGAATATTACGAATTTTTAGAATTTTAAGAAATTTAGGATTAAAATTTAATTTTATTTGAATAACTATTTCTTTATTAGGTGGGTTTTTAGTTAGTTTAATTTGTATTCGTCAAATTGATTTAAAATCTTTAATTGCTTATTCATCTGTTTCTCATATAAGTATAGTAATTTGTGGTATTATAACTATAAGATTATGAGGATTTTATGGTTCTTATATTTTAATAATTGGACATGGATTATGCTCATCAGGTTTATTTTGTTTAGCTAATATAAGATATGAACGAACGATAAGACGTAGATTACTAATTAATAAAGGTATAATAAATTTTATACCAAGAATAACATTATGATGATTTTTATTAAGATCTTCTAATATAGCAGCTCCTCCTTCATTAAATTTATTAGGGGAAGTTATTTTATTAAATAGAATTATTAATTGATCATGAATTTCTATATTTATATTATCTTTATTATCATTTTTTAGAGCTTCATATACTTTATATTTATATTCATATAGACAACATGGTAATTTATATTCTGGTCTTTATAGATCAATAAATGGTAATATTCGAGAATTTCTTTTATTAATATTGCATTGAATTCCTTTAAATTTCTTAATTTTAAAAAGTGATTTATGTACACTTTGGATTTAATTTAAATAGTTTAATTTAAAAATTTTGATTTGTGGTGTCAAAGATATGTTATAATCATTTTAAATAATTTCAATTTGTTTAATTTTTTTTATTTTATTAATATTAAGATCTTTAATTTTATTTTTTATAAGAATTTATTTTATAATTTTAGATATTGTAATTTTTATTGAATGACAAATTATTAGATTAGTATCTTCATCAATTACAATAACATTATTATTAGATTGAATATCTTTATTATTTATAAGATTTGTTTTATTTATTTCTTCTGTAGTTATTTTTTATAGAGATGAATATATATATGGAGATTTAAATTTAAATCGATTTATTCAGTTAGTTTTAATATTTGTATTATCAATAATATTTTTAATTATTTCTCCTAATTTAATTAGAATTTTATTAGGTTGAGATGGATTAGGTTTAGTTTCTTATTGTTTAGTAATTTATTATCAAAATGTTAAATCATTTAATGCGGGTATATTAACTGCTTTATCAAATCGTATTGGTGATGTAGCTTTATTAATAGCAATTGCATGAATATTAAATTATGGTAGATGAAATTATGTTTTTTATATTGAATCAATAAAAAATCATTTTGAGATGCAAGTAATTTCTTATTTAGTCGTATTAGCTGCTATAACAAAAAGAGCACAAATTCCATTTTCTGCATGATTACCTGCTGCTATAGCAGCTCCTACTCCTGTTTCAGCTTTAGTTCATTCATCTACATTGGTTACTGCTGGAGTTTATTTGTTAATTCGATTTAATATTTTATTTATAAATACTTTATTAAGAAAATTATTATTATTAATTTCTGTTCTTACAATATTTATATCTGGATTAGGTGCAAATTATGAATATGATTTAAAAAAAATTATTGCTTTATCAACTTTAAGTCAATTAGGTTTAATAATATCAATTTTATGTTTAGGATATTCTAAATTAGCATTTTTTCATCTTTTAACTCATGCTTTATTTAAAGCATTATTATTTATATGTGCTGGTTCAGTTATCCATAATTTAAAAAATAATCAAGATATTCGTATAATAGGAAATTTAATTTTAAGTCTTCCTTTAACTATTTCATGTATAAATATTTCAAATTTAGCATTATGTGGCATACCTTTTTTAGCTGGATTTTATTCTAAGGATATAATTTTAGAAATAGTTATGATATCTTATGTTAATATTATTATTTTTTTTTTATATTTTTTATCTACTGGTTTAACAGTTATATATACAATACGATTAATTTTTTTTTCCTTAATAGGTGATTATAATTTTATAAGATTAAATAGAATTAATGATTCTTATTGAATTATATTAAAAGGGATACTTGGTTTATTATTTATAGCAATTATAGGTGGAAGAGTATTAAATTGATTAATTTTTCCTATTCCAGTAATAATTTGTTTACCATTAATTATAAAATTATTAACTTTAATTGTTATTATTATAGGTGTATTTCTAGGATATGAATTATTTCAATTAAAAATTGGTATTATAATTAACAATAATAATTTAATTAATTTTATTGGATCAATATGATTTATACCTTCAATTTTTACAATTGGGGTTAATTATATAGTTTTATTATTAGGTTATAAAATTGTTAAAAATATTGATTATGGCTGAAATGAATATTTAGGAGGTCAGTATTTATATAAATGATTAATGAATAATTCATTAAAAAATGAATTATTTTTAAATAATGAATTAAAAATTCATTTTATAATATTTATTTTTTTAATTATTATATTTATATTTATAATATATTCAAATAGCTTAAATTTAAAGCGTAATATTGAAGATATTAAAATGATATTTTATCTTTGAATATTTATAAAAATATAATATTTTATTATTACAATGAAAATGTAAAGTTTTATTTAAACTATATAAATATATATATATATAAATATAAATTGTTAGAAATATTAATGGAATTAAACCACTAAAGAAAAAAGTTAGCAGCTTTTTCTTGATTATCATATTTCTTTAATTGGTATTATAATACAATGATATCATTAACAATGATAAACCTCTATTTGGTTTCAATTAAAAGTATGGGTATAAATTACCTAAAATTAGGTCGAAACTAATTGTGATTAATCACTTCAAACTTAAGGTAAATTGAATATCAATATCTTTTGAATGCAAATCAAATGTTAATTTAACTATTACCCTATTTAGATCATTCTAAAGCTCCTTGATTTCATTCATGATAAATCCCTATTAATAAAATTAATAAAAAAAAGATTGTTACATAAAATCATATAAATAAATTTGAATAGTTATAAATTATAATAATTGGAAGAATTAATGCAATTTCTACATCAAAGATTAGAAAAATAATAGCAATTAAAAAAAAATGTAAGGAAAAAGGTATTCGTGCAGAGCATATAGGATCAAATCCACATTCAAATGGAGAGTTTTTTTCACGATCATAGAATGTTTTTTTTGATAAAATTAATGCTAAAGTTATAGTAATTAATGAAATTATTATAATTATAATATTAATAATAAATAAGTTTAAAATTATTTATACTAAAAAAATTTAGTCCTTTTGATTGGAAGTCAAATATACTTATATACTATATAAATTATCTACCTCATCAATAAATTGATAAATATAAAAATAATCATACAATATCAACAAAATGTCAATATCATGCTGCTGCTTCAAATCCAAAATGGTGGTTAGTGGAAAAATGAAAATTGATATGACGAATTAAGCAAATTAAAATAAATGTTGTTCCAATTAAAACATGAATTCCATGAAAACCAGTTGCCATAAAAAATGTAGATCCATAAACTGAATCAGCAATAGTAAATGGAGATTCAATATATTCAAATCCTTGTAAAATAGAAAAATAAACTCCTAAAATAATTGTAAAAAATAATCCTTGTGTAGTTTGAGTAAAATTATTTTTTATTAATGCATTATGGGCTCATGTAATTGTTACTCCAGATGATAATAAGATAATTGTATTTAATAATGGAATTTCTAAAGGATTAAATGTGTTAATACCAATAGGGGGTCATGATTGACCAATTTCAATAGAAGGGGTTAATCTTCTATGAAAAAAAGCTCAAAAAAATCTAATAAAAAAAAATACTTCTGAAATAATAAATAAAATTATTCCTCATCGTAATCCAGTTGTTACAGCTAGAGTATGTAATCCTTGATAAGTTCCTTCTCGGGTAATATCACGTCATCATTGGTATATTGTTAATAAAGTAATAATATTACCTAATAATAATAAAGATGAATCAAATTGATGAAATCATTTAATTATACCTGTAGTTGTAATTAAAGCCCCAATAGCTCCAGTTAAGGGTCATGGTCTATAATCTACTAAATGATATGGATGATTTGAATGTGTTGACATTAATTAACTTCTCTAGAGTATAATGTGCTTAAAACAGCAAAAACATAAGATTGAATAATTGCAACTGCTGATTCAAGGGTTAATAAAGCAATTTGAGTAATTAATAAAATATTAATTAAAATTAAATTTATTGAAGGTCCTGTTGATCCTAATAAGGTTAGTAATAAATGTCCAGCAATTATATTAGCTGCTAATCGAACAGCTAAGGTTCCAGGGCGAATAAAATTTCTAATAGTTTCAATACAAACCATAAATGGTATTAAAATACTAGGTGTTCCTTGAGGAACTAAATGTGCAAATATATGATTTGTATGATTAATTCACCCATAAAGTATAAATCTTATTCATAAAGGTAAAGCTAAAGCTAAAGTTATAGATATATGACTTGTTCTTGTAAAAATATAAGGGAATAAACCTATAAAATTATTAAAAACAATTATTGAAAATAATCTAATAAAAATAAAAGTTCTACCTAAATGACCATTTATTCCTAATAATGTTTTAAATTCTATATGAAGTGTAATTAAAATTTTATTTCATAAAAAAGTAAATCGATTAGGTAAAATTCAAAAAGTGTAAGGAATAATTATTAAACCTAATAATGAACTTATTCAATTTAGTGATAAATTTAAAATATTAGTTGAGGGATCAAATATAGAAAATAAATTTGTTATCATTTTCAATTTAAAGATAAAGTTTTAAAAGATTTTTTTTCAAAATTAGGTTTTTTATATAAAAAAATATAAAAATTTATTATACAAAATAGAATTAATAGAATTACAAAATAAAAAAATAGTAAAGTTCATCTAAGAGGTCTTATTTGAGGAATCAAAAAGTACTAATATTTATAGTAATTTAAATATGACATATTTAGGTTATATTTTAACTAACTTTTTCATTAGAAGTAATTGCTAATTTACTATAAACTGGTTTAAGAGACCATTACTTGCTTTCAGTCATCTAATGATTTAATTAGATTTAATTCAATTAATAAAAAAATTTATTGGAATACTTTCAATTACAATAGGTATAAAACTATGATTTGCTCCACAAATTTCTGAACATTGTCCAAAAAATAGACCTGGTCGATTAATAAAGAAATTAGTTTGATTTAAACGTCCTGGTGTTGCATCAATTTTTACTCCTAATGCAGGGACAGTTCAAGAATGAAGGACATCAGCAGCTGTAACTAAAATTCGAATTTGAGTATTTATAGGAAGAATAGTTCGATTATCAACATCAAGTAAACGAAAACCATTATTAGTTAAATCATTTAATGGAATTATATAAGAATCAAATTCTACATTATAAAAATCTGAATATTCATATCTTCAATATCATTGATGTCCAATACTTTTTAAAGTAATAGAGGGGGTATTAATTTCATCTAAAAGATATAAAAGTCGTAAAGATGGAAGAGCAATAAAAATTAAAGTAATTGCAGGAAGAATAGTTCAAATAATTTCAATAGTTTGATTTTCTAAAAGAAATCGATTTGTTAATTTATTAAAAAATAAAGTTACTATTAAATAAGCAACTAAAATAGTAATTATTATTAAAATTAAAAGGGTGTGATCATGAAAGAAGATTAATTGTTCTATTAAAGGAGAAGCTCTATTTTGTAGATTAATTTTTGATCATGTTGCCATTTTCTAATAAAAGAAAATTCTTTATATATAATGCTTAAAATTATTGCACTAATCTGCCATATTAGAAGTTTGTTAAAATTGGAAGTTCAGAGTATCTATGTTCAGCTGGCGGATAATTTTGTAATCATTCAATTGATGTAGTTAATTGAATAGAAAATAATAAAGATCGATGACTAATTATACTTTCTCATAAAATAAAAAAGAAAAATAAAATTGCAATAAAACTAATAATTGATCCAATAGAAGAAATAATATTTCATGATATATAAGCATCTGGATAATCAGAGTAACGTCGGGGTATTCCTGCTAATCCTAAAAAATGTTGAGGAAAAAATGTTAAATTTACACCAATAAATATAATAAAAAATTGAATTTTTAATCAAAGTGTATTTATAGATAATCCTGTAAATAATGGGTATCAATGAATAAAACCTGCTATAATAGCAAACACAGCTCCTATAGAAAGAACATAATGAAAATGTGCTACTACATAGTAAGTATCATGTAAAATAATATCAATAGAAGAATTAGCTAAAATTACCCCTGTTAATCCACCCACAGTAAATAAAAATACAAAACCTAAACTTCATAATAGAGCAGGTCTATATATAAATTGTGATCCATGGAGTGTAGCTAGTCAACTAAATACTTTAATACCAGTTGGTACAGCAATAATTATTGTTGCTGAAGTAAAATAAGCTCGAGTATCAACATCTATACCAACTGTAAATATATGGTGAGCTCAAACAACAAATCCAAGTAGTCCAATGGCTAGTATTGCATAAATTATCCCTAAAGCCCCAAAAGTTTCTTTTTTTCCACTTTCTTGAGCAATAATATGACTAATTATTCCAAATCCAGGTAAAATTAAAATATAAACTTCTGGATGACCAAAAAATCAAAATAAATGTTGATAAAGAATAGGATCACCACCCCCAGCTGGATCAAAAAATGAAGTATTTAAATTTCGATCTGTTAAAAGTATAGTAATAGCCCCAGCTAATACTGGTAAAGATAATAAAAGTAAAAGAGCAGTAATAACAACAGATCAAACAAATAAAGGTATTCGATCTAAGGTTATATAAGATAAACGTATGTTAATAACAGTTGTAATAAAGTTAACTGCCCCTAGAATGGAAGAGATACCAGCCAGATGAAGACTAAAGATAGCTAAGTCTACAGAAGCCCCAGAATGGGCAATTCTAGCAGAAAGGGGTGGGTAAACTGTCCATCCTGTCCCAGCCCCATTTTCTACTAAAGATGAACTTAATAATAATATTAAAGAAGGGGGAAGTATTCAGAATCTTATATTATTTATACGAGGAAAAGCCATATCTGGAGCTGCTAATATAAGAGGAACTAATCAGTTTCCAAACCCTCCAATTACAATAGGTATAACTATAAAAAAAATTATAATAAAAGCATGTGCTGTAACAATTACATTATAAATTTGATCATCGCCAATAAGTGAGCCAGGTTGACCTAATTCAGCACGAATTAATAAACTTAAACTTGTTCCTACAAGCCCAGATCATACACCAAAAATAAAATATAAAGTTCCAATGTCTTTATGGTTAGTTGAAAATAATCATTGTCGCGATAAGGTGAAATGACTGATAAAAGGTGATAAATTGTAAATTTATTTATGGAATATTTTATTCCTTTCACTAAGATTTAAAGAACTTCTATCTATATTTACAACTTTGAAGGTTATTAGTTTAATTTAACTTAAAATCTTATATTCAATAATGATTTTAAATTGCAAATTTAAAGGTAAATAATTTTTATTTTAAGATTTTTAAAAAGTTAGATAAATTAAACTTATTAACGGTAAACTAGTAATAACAAAAAAATTAAAAATTAAATTAGTATTTAAATTTAATTCATAAGAAGAATTTCATTTTAATTGAGTATAATTAATTATAAATGCCGAATAACCTAAACGAATATAAAAAAATAAAGTTACAAGAGTAAAAATTACTATAAATGTAATTATAACTAAACTATATTGTGAAAAAGCTTGAATAATAATTCATTTTGGTAAAAATCCGGTAAAAGGAGGTAATCCTCCTAAAGACAAGATATTACAAAAAATTATAAATTTAATAATTGGATGAAAATTTTTATAATTAAAAATTTGGTTTATAAAATAAAGATTATATTGATTAAATAAAATAACTAAAGAAAAAGTAATAATTCTATAGATAAAAAAATAAAATATTCAAAAATTAATTGAAATTATTATTCTTCTTAATATTCAACCTAAATGATTAATTGATGAATAAGCTAATAGTTTTTTTAAATTAATTTGATTTAATCCTCCTAAAGAACCTATAATAATTGATAAGATTGCTACTAAGAATATAAGAGAATTTAAAAAACAATAATAAATTAAAATTATAGGTGCAATTTTTTGTCATGTTATTAAAATTAAACTGGTTATTCATGATAATCCTTCTATTATTTCAGGAAATCAAAAATGGAATGGAGCAGCTCCTATTTTTATAAGCAAGGAAAAATTTAGAATTCAAATAAAATTTATTTTTTCTAATAAAAAATTATTTTTAGTTAGAAAAAATATAATAATTCTAAATAATAGAATTGAGGATGCTAAAGCTTGGGTTAAAAAATATTTTAATGCTGATTCAGTTGATAATGAATTATTAAGTTTAATAACCAAAGGAATAAATGATAAAAGATTAATTTCTAATCCTATTCATGCCCCTAATCAAGAATTAGAAGAAATTGAAATTAAAGTACCAAGCACTAAAGTGCTAAAAAAGATTAATCTTGTTTTATTTTTAAAGATTAAAAAGAAAAGGGGTGGGGGGAACCTTTATAAGCGGGGTATGAACCCAATAGCTTATTTAGCTTATCTTTTTAATCTTTAAAATAAACTAAAGGTTCAGAAATTTTATTTTGATTTAAATAATTACATTTTAGTATATGAGGTACTTAAATTTTTGATATTTAATGAAGTGGTTTAATTCCATTAAATGTAATTTTATTAAAAATGTAGTGAGGTTACATTTATGTTTTTCTTTAATGAAGGTATAAAAATACATTATTTATCCTATCAAGATAGTCCTTTAATCAGGCACTTCATT